GTGTACACAAACTTAATAAATAAGACCACCTACTTGGAAAGAAGGAATACTCAATATACTACTTGTGTCTACACCAACCATTACATTTTACTCTTTATTATATAATATATAACCCCTCCCCCCTACACACACAACCCCCCCCCGGGGGGAGGGGTTATATCCCTCCCTAAATATATGCTCTCGCACTAACAACATCACATCATATAACTACACCAACCATTACATTTTACTCTTTATTATATAATATATAACCCCTCCCCCCTACACACACAACCCCCCTCCGGGGGGAGGGGTTATATCCCTCCCTAAATATATGCTCTCGCACTAACAACATCACATCTTATAACTACACCAACCATTACATTTTACTCTTTATTATATACTCCGGCGACACCGGGGCCTAGTTCGATTATTTGCATCAGTGGTATATAGTCATACTACACACAAAATAATTACATATAACCCGTTACTAGCACTGATCATTGAAATATCAATTCCTACAGAACGAAAATCTGCCATGCACAACACCCGATCAATAAAACTAAGAAGATAAAAACAAAACTGCATAAACCACCCACAACAACAATCCAACTACCAAAAACTGAACTGAAAAAACACTTAAACCACTATAAGCACCCCCCACATAACCTAACCAACGAAGTACAAATATCTCCCAACGATACATCCCCAATACACACACCGACACCAAACAATTAAAAGAATCATAAACCAACAGTACAAGATTATCACACCCCCACAACTGAGAAGATCACGTATTAGATGACCCTAACATTAAAAAACACATAACGCCTGCTATTCTACCTACCACTTGAACAATAAGGAATGCTAAAGAAGATCCTACACCTAAGCTAACAGATTCACCTAATCCACTTACTCACAAAATATTTACTAAACTACCAATCAAAACCAACCACCCTACCATCAAAAAAGACCTAACATACCCTTTTGATAAACCACGAACACAGGAAGACAATAACATCATTAATCGAGAAGAATAAGCATAGGAAAGAAAAAAACCAAAAAATAACAACACACAAACCAATAAATTATAAACTCCCCCCACCACAAACCTAAAAAAGTAATGCTTTCTAAAAAAAATACCCAAAAAGGGCAAACCGCATAAAGAAAATACCAAAACCCTTAATAATAAACACCCCAGCAACCCACTATATATAGAAGGATACACACCCAAACTAGACTGTCTACCACCAGAAGAACACATTAAGTCCCCAACAAGCATAAATAAAAGACACTTTCTAACCCCATGAGTCACTAACTGCAAAAGAACTAAATCCACATCACCTCAAACAAAAAAAACAACACACCAAGCCACTTTTTTACACGTAGACAAGGCAACAATCTTCTTCAAATCCACAAAATACAAAGAACACACGCCGGTAATGAATATTCTAATTATGGTAGCCAAAAACAGAATTAACAAAATATTACTATCAAAAAATAAATTAGAGTATCGCATAACAAATCAAACGCCGGCTGCCACAAGTGTTGAAGAATGAACTAAAGAACTAACCGGTGTTGGGGCCCGCATAGCCTCCAGCAACCAAGAAATAAAGGGATAAGAAGCTCTCTTAGTCAAAACCACCAATAATAATCTACAAGAAATCACCAACCCATAATCTTCTCTCAAACCTTTTAATCATACGCCAAATAATATAAAAAGAGCAACATCCCCAAACCGTGAACTAAACAAAGTAACTAAGGCAGCACGGAGACTGTATCTTTTTGAATAAAACAGAATCAATAAGAACCTAACAAACCCTAAATACTCCCACATAACCAACCTAAATATTAAACACCTGCTCACAATCATTATTGACATAACCCCAACAAACCAAATAATCAGAGGAAATAAACCCCTAGACATTGCATTAACTCCCCCAAAATAATGAAAACAATAAAAAAAGGCAATAAAAGAACAAATGCCCAACATTAATAAACATCCCGCTGACACGTAGTCAAACTCAAAAGCAAACCCCATAAATACACCAGGAAAAGAAAACCCAACAAATTCTCCTATAACAGCCAAATCCGGAAGTATCCTAATCACGACTAAACACAACAATAAAAATCATAAAAATAGAACCAACACCTTTAACAGAGAACTACTCCCACATTTGTGGCCGAAACACAAACCCCCTTCTTCGGGTTGTTAAACTAAACAGTATAAGGGGGATTAACCCCATATTTGATGCTTAAAACCAACCCATTAAATCTGGCACTTATACCTTGTGAGCGAGCATCGTGAACCAACACGACGAATTTGATTTCAAATCAAATTTAGTTAACCTATTGCCCGCAAGGAGGTATCAAAACCATTAATAGAACCTAAATCTAACCCATTAAATCTGGCATCCTTAAATTTTTCGACTGAGTCTAACTCACTTCAAGATTTACAATCTCGCGCACACAATATACTAAGCCGATCCGCTTTACTAACGATAATATCTATCCTTTCGGCTAGCTATTGAACTAACAACTAACAACCCAATTAACATGATAACACAGAAAATACAATATAGTAAACCCTCTGATGACGAACACAAATAAAAACTGTAATCAGTCAACCACAAAGTAAGACTATTCACACCCCAAAATACAAAAAAGAAAGCGCTGACTAAACCAATAAAAGAAACTAAATTGAACCCGCTTCCTAACCCGACATTGGGGGTACAAACCGACACGAAAATAAATAAAATATACACACCACCTACATAAACCAAACAAAATAAGCACACATACCACCTAAACCCCATAAACATAAACAGATAGCCACACACTACCAATGAGCCGCTTAACAGCAATAGACAACATAATACAGGATGTGACAAAAACAAGAAAGAAACTAAACAAGAAAAATATATAGATAAAACTAACCTCATTCTAACCAAACTTAGGATCAAACCCACGAAAAATAATTTCTACCACGATAGGCATATAAGAGTGGCCTGCACCACACAATTCACTACAATAACCAACAAAACAACCTAATCGATCCGCATGAAGCCCCCGAGCATTAACACGCCCAGGTATAGCATCCACCTTCAACATAAAGTCAGGTAAGGAAAACGAATGAATAACGTCATCCGAAGTAACTAATAACTTATAAGGAAGACCCCAAATCAAACGAGCAGGCTTACCAACACTATCTATAAACTCCCCCATAACAGAATCATAAACCACACCACTCGGCAATTGATATGTTCAATACCACTGTCGACCAGTGATCTTCAAAGGATAACCAACATACTGCGCTTTTTCTAAAAGAATTATCTGAGTTTTAAAATAACACATAATACTTACAGCTAAAGCAGGAATCACAGTTCAAAAAAACTCAACCCAACCATTATCTTTTTTAAGCTTAACCACCCCAACATTCCCCATTAATTGAAACGCAAGAACCGAAAAGACTCAACCCGGAATAAAAACCCTCACAGCGACTAAAAAAAAAGTCAAATCAAAATAAATTAACTCATTTAAAACCATAACCCCCTTACCCTGTTTAAGAGAATAACTAACGTCCGGTTCCCCCAACGTTACCATGTTACGACTTACCCCGGCTAACGCCGGGATTGACGGGCGATGTGTACCCCGATTAAATCTTCTTCGAAGTATCCCACTCAAACACTCCTACTTCCGAGTCCTAAATAATTAGTTATTTTTCAAACAATAATTTTAAAATGTAGCGCACAATTACCCTTCGCATAAGTAGCACAACGACCTGACTTAAATTACTAATTTACACTTATTACTGACATACGCCACAAATATTAAATCGGATATACACTAACTTATTTATCGAAGGTAAAATCATAAGCGGACTATCTGTTTAAAAAGCACCCTCCCCCGGACGAACTTCATCGGCTGCCAAATTCTTTTAGTTTAAACCAAGGAAAAAACTTCCAACTCAATATGAGGGTATCTAATCCTCTTATTATCACAAGAACACAAAAATTTTAATAGAAATTATTATTCTCAAAACCATTCTACCGTCTATTAAGACATAACTATTAAAGCCTTTCAACCAAACCAAAGAGTTAAGCAAACAGAATAACCGCGGATGCTGGCACTGTGTCTTCACCACTTAACATATAATTAACCCGAACTGGGTCACCCCATTAACCGAGAACTCTTCACTAATAAACAAAGCCTATCGATCAAATTAACACTACTAAACAAATTTTATGTGAAAATTTAATTATAACCCCTTTAACAACCAGAATTAAATAGAAAGGCGCGGAGACCAGCTTAAATCTCAACAGCACCTTTGCAGAGTGCTTCCTTTAAAGTCACGCCCAACTTAAATAATGAAAATTCCTTTCGTACTAATTCATTAGAACAATAGATAAGAACCGACCTGGCTTACGCCGGTCTTAACTCAACTCATGGGAGGATCTACGGGTCGAACAGACCCTTTGATAAAAACTGCTGCGCCTTTACCCGTCCCCAAGTCAACATCGAGGTAGCAACTAAACAAATCGATAAGGTCTCTAATTGTCTCTTACCCAGTTATCCCCGAGGTAACTTTCACCTATAGCCCTAAAGGCTCTAAAAACATATAAAAAATATGCTTTTACCCCAAACAAACACCTAAATGTAAAGATCTCGGGGTCTTTCCGTCTAATTATATACATGAGGGGTCTGCACCTCATAACCAATTTCAGCTGAGAACATCATCTTAAGTTATACCTGGTCAAACCTTTCAAACAATCCTCCAATTATGAGGCAACTAATTATGCTACCTTTGCACAGTCAAAATACTGCGGCCATTAATACATACACATTGGGCAGGCACTACTATTTATATACAACAAATAGAAATGTTTTTAATAAACAGACCGGCACACCTCTAGAAAAAAGACGCTCATTTTAACACACCTACTTATTCTATCATTATCACTAATCTAGTTATTTACGCCAAGACTACATTAAAGATTACCTCCGACTTAAACTTTTTAGTAACAAACTATTAACTCCCGGACACTTTTATTCCTAGACAAATAAACTCACAATTAAATCTCTTAAACTTCACCCCACATCTTAGCAGAGTGAATACACTGATAAAAAGACTCGGCAATCAGATATAAAGTCGTACGAATTATTTTTCACAACCTTCTATAATTTTTAGAAGTACCTTCCTGATACCCCCTTAGTTCTAAACAAATTATAAAAAAATCACGACTTTTCGGAAAATTGAAATTAATCAATAAATTTCGACAAATCATGATGCAAAAGGTACTAAACCAAAAGAAAAAAAGATTTAAATAGTCTCAAAACTAAGGACACAGCTAAAAGCTCCTATACATTACAAAAGTATAATTCTCATATATATAAACTATGCATCCACTAAGATCGAAGAGAAAACCCTTGTCAGACCATAGGCCCACTAATATAAGTTCTATGATGGGGGGTGGGTAAAGTCACCACATTTAATACAAAATTAGAACTCCCTCAAGCCCCCAAAACACGATTACCCACCACCAATGATTCCCAAAGAATAAAAACTAAAAATATACCACCCAATACAGACAGCAACCCACCAAAGGAAGAAAGTAAGTTTAAACTATAAAACCCAGGTTCATAACAACAAACACGGCGCGGAAGACCGGCAAGACCTATATAATGCATCGGAAAAAAACACAAATTAAACCCTAACATAGACAAAGCCCAGTGCCCACGCACTAACTTATCATTTAAAGAAAACCCTGTTATTACAGGCCATCATCAAAGAACAGAAATTACAACAGTTCTATAAGAACCTAGCGACAAAACGTAATGAAAATGGGCAATCACAAACCACGTATCATGAAACAAAGCATCCAAAACAGATGAAGATAATAAAATCCCAGTTACACCACCCATAGTAAACAAGAAAATAAAACCTATAATTCATCACAATACCGGATCCCAAAACCGAACACGAGAACAACCTAACATATATAACCAAGAAAAAACCTTAATTCCCGTCGGTATTCCTATCACCATAGTAACGGATCTAAAAAATATAGCCGTCTTTATATCTAACCCAACCATAAACATATGATGAGCTCAAACCACACTACCTAAGCAAACAATACCACCCATGGCACCTACCAAACCGAAATAACCAAATAAAGAATCTTTTTTACTTAAAACCACACAAATGTGACTAATAACCCCAAACCCTGGCAATATAAGCACATAAACCTCAGGATGACCAAAAAACCAAAACAAATGCTGAAACAAAACAGGATCCCCACCACCCATAGGATCAAAAAAGGCAGCTCTAAATTTACGATCAAATAATAACATTGTTATAGCAGCAGCTAAAACAGGCAAAGACAATACCAATAATATAGAAGTAAACAAATAAGCCCAAACTATCACCGACATACGCATTCTAAACCACTGATCCATACGACCCATTATAGTACAAATAAAATTTATTGAACCTAACAACCTAGAAACACCTGCTAAATGTAAAGCAAACATTAAAAAATCAGTACCTACCCCCGAATAACCAAAACCAGATAAGGGGGGATAAAAAGTTCAACCTATCCCGGCACCATGATACATTCTCAATCTTAAACAGACAATAGAAGGCAACATTAATCATGCACTTAAAGCTTTCAACCGAGGTAAATTCAAATCAACTAAACCCAAAAGTAAAGGAAGTAAATAATTACCAAACCCGCCTATTAAGACTGGCATTAAAAAAAAGAATATCATAGCAATACCATGATTAGTAATAACAAATTTATAAACCTCTGTAGAAATCAATTTATAATACGGATCACACAAATTTAATCGAATAAGTAAACTTAAAGATAAACCTAAGAACCCGCCTCACACACCTAATACCATATAAATCAAACCTATACGCTTATGATCTAACGTAAAAACCCATGATAACAACCAACTCATCCAGCAAAGGATTTAATAATCTCTTTCTGTTTTGAAAACAGACAGTCAAACATAACTTACTTTACTAGGGTGCTGAATAAAATCAAATATTCAACCCATCGTTAGCAGCGACAGTAAAAACACCCCAACCCTTGAAACTAAACCACAAACACTAATTAACTAACCCAATCAACATAACCCTTACTCACCTCAAAAGAGTATCCCACGCATAGTAAAAAGATAAAAAAGTAATAATAAATAAAATTCTTAAAAAGAACACCCTGATACGGTAATTTCAACAACAATGAAATCTCCAAATCAAACACTACAAAAAACACCAAAAGTATAAAATAAGTGTAACTAAAAACATTTTCCACCAAACTCCTTCCTAAAAATCCACACTCAAAGGAACTCACTCAAAGACGATTTATATCAGAACCAACAAATCTCACATTCCAACCAAATCAATGATATACTACTATCAAAATAATAATTAAACTAGAAATCAAACACAATCTAAAAACTCCCAACACTTTGAAGGGTTCACAAAACACAGCTGGAGTAAGAATCCAGAGCTCTACACTTAAGCTACCTACAATGCCAACGAAATTTAACTTTACAATCCACTATATCAAAGTGGCCTGCTACGCAGCCCTATTGGCATATCAGAGCACTCTCCTTAGAGACCACAAATCCCCAAAACTTGTATTCTTATTAAACTATACACCTGAAACGCCTGTAGATAGAATCATCTCAAGGTTAACAGCCTTACAATTTAAATAATCTATACAGACTTTATCCACCTATCTACAAAACAACAAACAACGAAAAAACTAAAATAATTAAACACCACTTTCACATATACTCTACAAAAACATCGTAACGCACCCGCGGCAAAGTGCCGCGCGCTCAAATAAAGAAAATCACATGAAATAAAGAAAAAAGAACAATTAAATAATACCCACTAAAAAAAATTACAGAAACTAACCAAGAAAATATATACATTATTAAATATTCACAAGCAAATAAACATATAAAAGGAACACTACTATACTCAACTTTCAACCCCCTCACTAGCTCCCTCTCAGACTCTGCATAATCAAATGGCGTCCGATTACTTTCACAGAGCATACCTATCAACCATATCAAATAACAACCTGGTACAACTAGACACAACAACCAAGAAGAAACAGATAATTCAAATAACCTATAACCCCTCAACACAACACCCAAAATTATTACAATACACATAAAACAAGCCTCAAAGGTCACAGAACCAAACGATGAACGAATAGAACCTATCAAAGCATACTTATTATAAGAACCCCAACCTATACTCAAAAGAGAATAACCTGTCAAACTTGTAATAATCAAAAACAATAATAATCATTTATTAGAGGCCGTACCACAACCAAACACTGCATACAATATACAATAACCACAGGCTAAAAACAAAAACACCCCAACCCCTAATCAAGAAAATCACCTACGCCCTTGAAAAAATGCAACCTTAGACTTAGAAAGTAACTTTAAAAAATCAGCAAAACTCTGTAACAAACCCGCTATCCCAACCTTATTAGGACCCTTACGAAACTGAATATAACCCAAAACCTTGCGCTCACCTAGAATAAAAAAAGCGACTAATATCATTATCAAAGCAAAGGAAACAAAACTTCTTATAAATAAATACATAAAGAACATCATACACATAATGAGTAACCCCTCCAACAGCACGACAAACTGCCATTCTTTTATTAAACTAATTATGTTATTCAACAGCGAAACCTTTCACCAGATGTTTGCAGAACACCCATTCTTTACTTAAACTACGCCATTATTAACGATAGAGAATCATCTCAACTCTTACGTGTAAAATAAACGTTTTTACTTAAACTATCTCGTTTAAACTACCCTCAAAACATTAAGAGAATTCTTTGGTACTACAGACCTCACAATAAACTTAATTAAAAATCACTGTTCAGACACTCTATATAAAGACCAACAAACTAATGGAACTAAACCACAAGAAAACATAACGTAACAACTTAACAACTTATAGAATAAAGCTAAAGACACAGGTGTTGTTAAGAAAAAAACACAAAAATAAAAAACAAACTTAAAACCAATTCCTCTTAACAAACCATCAAATACCCCCTTACTAAAATAACTTCATAATACACACACACAACCAACAGACCAAACCAAATATACAAAAAAAAAAGGAATCAAAATATCTAAAGAAATACATAAACCCATCAAGACTAAACCAGCACTTGAAGATAACATTACTTGACACCAACAATAATATCATTTTGGAGTTTTTAACCAAAACATCAAACCAAATACTATAAAAGCCACAGAACAAAATAAAGACCCAACATAATAAAAAGAACCTCCCATAAAGAAACATATATATACGAAGGGAACCTTCAAAAAGGTAGACAAACACAACACAACTAATCATTTAGAATTACCGACAACGTCATACACCCAGCCGCTAAACGGAAAAACGCCAAACTTAACCAAAAACCCCAAAAACAAAAACAATCTCAAATCCGAGTATAGCACACCAAATAATATAAAAGAAGACGAAATCCTAGAAGCCACGATATAACTAAATAAACTTTTAAAATGTCTAAACCCGGACAAAAAAAAACATGGAATCAAGCATAAACCCCCCAATTCTAAAAACAACCACAAAAAAACCAAATCTCCCCTACAAAGCAATACAATGGAACAAACAATAACACCTCTCACACCAACCGCTGAAGATAATAACCCACGCATTTAATGATCCACCGAAAAAGATAAAATTTCAGAAATAATAAATCAATGTACTAACGCCACAAAGACTTTGTAAAGAAACAAAATTACCACAAAGACCAACAATCAATAGCTTAAGCTGATGCACATACCACCTATTGCAGCACCCCCAAAAGCTCCTATTGAAAGATTTAAAAAAGGACGTATCATTAAAACCACAGGACGAACTACATACCTTATAGTTTCAGCTAAACACACAAACGGAGCAATTCATAACGGAGTGCCAAGTGGAATAAATGAAGACAAAAACAACATAACATTACACCCACGCACCAAAAACAAAGATAAAAATAGAGGAAGAATAAAAATTAACAAAGTCCTAGCAAATCCCCCAACACCAAAAATATACGGACAACGCAACAAAACAAACCCGCATAACAACCTAAATAATACAAACCCATAAAACCCCTCTGTCACACCCACAATAAACTTTAAAGAAATATAACGATAAACCATAAGCAAACGCGAAACAAACATCAAAGGAAGATGCCCAAGCATATTTTATGGACATGAACCACAAAGTTTAAATTTTAACTTACCCCCTCCTCTCTACCTAATACCTTCCACATAATAGTATCTTTAGCCCTTCAAACTAACACTTTAAATCTTAAGCTAGGGAGGTATTATTATAACCTATTACAACCGACAACAAATCCCCATCTCAACCAAAATGAAACATGCAACTAACACCGGGTTGTACGCCCTAAACCAAAGCAAACAGCAACACCCTAAATAAACCTATAAATAACATACCCATAATCAAACAATCAAATCTCGTAACCTCTAACAATCTAACACTGCTATGGCGTGTCACTAAAGACCCCAACAAAAAAAATGGAACTAACCTACTCACAAAAAGATAAAGACAAAAAACACCAAACACACAAGCCCTAAACTTACCCACTTCAAACAAAACAAAAACCTCACAAAAAAATTGCACTGTGGGGGGCAAAGACGCAGCCCTACATAAAGACAGACACACAATTAAACGATTAAACAAACTACCCCCCATCACAGCCTTTATAAGTAATCAATTCCGTGAGCCACAAACCTCATAACACCACCACAATAGGATAAAAACCAAACCCGCCGATAAACCATGAGCTAACGAGTAAAAAAAGGATAACCCGGACCCAACAAACCTAGAACAAGACAAGCAAACGACAGCCACCAAAATGTGTGATAATCTTAAAAAAGCTAACCAACGCTTGCCATCCAACTCACGACAAGCACATAAAAAAAATATTAAAGACATAGAAAATCTAAAAACTATGTAAGTTTCACAAAACAGCCCCAAAGGCAAAATATTAGAACAAAATCGACATACCCCCAACAAACCAAGCTTCATTATATAACCACTCAAACAAACTGATACAACACTTTCCGCTTCAGCATGCACTATCGGCAATCAAACATGAAAAGGTGGCACAGGAACCTTTGTAACAAATAAAACCCCTAACAATAATAATACAACAACAGAATCCCCGCCCAACGACCAACTCGCCATAACATAACTACCGCCTATCACAGACAAATAAAGAATTGACAACAGCATTGGAAGCCTGGTTAAAACCACATAACCCACCAAATACCAAGCAGCCATGTAACGCTCAGAATAAGGAGACTCCGAAATCAACAAAAATAATAAAAACAGAATAGAAAGTTCATAACAAACCCAAAACAACAGAGCATGTGAGCACAAAAAAGAAAGCACTGAAAATAATACTCTTATAAGCACAAACACAAACGAACGAACCCTTAAAACTTTTCACATACAAAATATAGAAAAACCTAATAAAACAGACAAAAGAGACAAGAAACCACCTATAAAATCAAAACACAGGTAATCTCCGCATATTACAACATTAACACCTCTCAAATCCCAACAGCTTCTTTTACCAAAACAGCATAAACAGACCGATAACCCTAAAAGGGCAAATAAGGTTATACCCCAACTATATCAATCAAAGAACTTCCGCGCCACAACCGAGTCAAAACCACTAACCCTAGAGTCACCTCAACAGTAAAAATCACCATCAAAGCCAAAAACAAAACACGAGTCTCTTCGCCCTGACCTAACAAACAAGAAAACAAAAGCAAAACTTTCAAATTTTCTATAACTATTAAACAATTCAATAAACGAGACAAAGACAAGACAAATCTAAAAAAAATTATCCAACCCCCAATAAATAATATAAACACCCTAAGAAGCACGACTAAACGAAAAACCATAAAACAACCCACCAGAATAAGGAGATACCCATAACCCCTTATATGACCCAACCAATAACACTATTAATAAACTTGTAATCTTACTCACCAAAACATACGGAACTTCGGGATGACACGCCCCTAAGTAACTCAATATCATAAACAAACAAACACCCCTTCAAAAAAAAATTTGTCGAGGAACCCTATAACAGCTAGAACGATTAACTGTCGGTAACCAAAGAACAAATAAAAAACACAAAACCAAAAATAAACCACCTACCTTAGATTCTACTGAACGAAGCATAGCATAAAATGCCAGAAAATACCACTCCGGCTTAATAGAAACCGGCGTAACCAGTGGATCTGCTTCAACATATCTTTCAACATCCAAAACATAGTCCGGCGACACTAACATAAATAAAAAGAAAATAGTAAACAAAACGAACAACATAAAACCATCCTTATAAGTAAAAAACCTATGAAAAGCCACAATATCCCTGTACCCTCCCGAAATAAAAAGAGGGTTATTAGAGCCACTTCGATGTAAATAAAACAAATGCATTACAGAAACCCCTAAAATTATAAAAGCCAAACAAACATGGGCTGAAAACACGCGAACCAAGGTCACTTTAGTCACAGAAAACCCCCCTACCACAAACTTATACAAAGCACCCCCCACAACTGGTATACTTTGTAAAATTGACGTCAAAACGGTGGCAGCTCAATATGACATTTGATGTCATGGTAAAATATAACCTAAAAAGGCTTCCACCATCATCAAGAGATACAAAACAAACCCGACATTTCACACACCAAGCTTACTATAACTACCATAATACAGAGCCCGACCCATGTGCAAAAAAAACAACAAAAATATGAAAGTTACCCCCCAAATATGGGAATAACGAACAAATCAAATAAATAAACCCTCACTAGTTAAAGAAAGAACACACCCAAACCTCAGCGCTGAATCTGCAACATATAATAACGACAAAATTACACCTGAAACAACCTGAACTATCAAAAACCTTCTAATCATAAAACCGCCACACCACAAATACCTCAATGAAAGATTCGTCGGCAAATCTATAACATTTCTACGAATTACAGACAACATTTCCCCCATTACTAATAATTCTCCAGTACCACAAACTGACAGTTTAAATAATAACCTATGGAAGAAATTACTCAAAATCAAAAGATAAGTACACCACCATATACACCAATAATCATATATAATCGACAAAGTGCCAATACCAGACACATAAATCAGCATAATACCGATCCATAACCAGTTCCCCTAACATCAGTAGGATCCTCAAAATAACCAAACCGATAACTACATGCAAGAAATGAAGCCCTACCGTACAAAAAGAAACAGCAGCATAAACACTACTAAACAAATTAAAACCGCAATCGTAAAACTCTAACACCTGAATAACTAAAAAGCACCTACCCAAGGCAACGCCTAAAAACAAAAACCAACGAGCCGCTGATAAACCCAAATAATGATGATACGTGGTTATCAAAGCAGAAGATCCTATCAAAACAAAACACCCTAAAAACGGTAACTCTATAAAACTAGAAATAGGCTCTCTTCCGTCTCCCTCAAATCATAAACAAGTTACAAACAATGTAAAAAAGGCAGCCACCTCTGTCAAAATAAACAATCAAAATCCAGATAAATGATGCTCCTCTACCCCCAACACCTCCTTAATCAAATAAATCAATGGGAGAATTAACAATATCACAAAAACAGCAACTCCTACCAACTTCCACAAAAACAACCTTACAATCGCAACACATATAACCCAAGCTTTATACAATGACAACCAACTCAT